TTTTTTTTTGCACATTTCTGTATTTTATATATAAATTAAAAGTTTTTTTTGTAAAATAAGATATGTATAATTTGCTTTATAAGCGTAAAATTTTTAAATTTATGGTCATAAATCTGGACTTTTAATATAAATGTTTAATTTAATATATTACATTTGTTTGATATAATCTTATAATTTATTATATAATAACTGCTTATTAATATTCATATAAATATCAAAAGGTTTAGATACTTATAGTTTTAAGGCAAAAGAAATTATTATATAATAATATATTTATATTAATGTACATATATATTTTACATTATTAATATGGTATATAAACAATATACCTTATTTAATTAATATAATTAGTATTTAAGATAATCAATTATATTAATTATAATTATATAACTATATAATTATAATTAACATATTATATCTATATTACTATATATTTATTAATATAATAATAGATTTAATTATATATTATACCATATTGTACTAATAGAAACATTATATTAGTTTAAATAATTTATATTATTTAATCTTTACCATATAGTTAAAAAAGGTAAAGATTAAATATAGGAAAGAATAATTTTATAACATTCCGCTTTATACGGGATCCATGTTTATTTATTAAACATATAATAGAGAAGTTGTTGTTGTTGGAAGAGGTAGTAATATTCTAACTTTTTTTTAATTTCCTGTTTTTATTTTTATTAAATTTTCTATAATTATTTGATTCATATGAATTTTAGTTGCTTACTTTTTTCATTTAAATAGGTTTATTTATTTTCTTAGAAGTTTTATTCTTGCTTATTTATTCATTTTTTTCTTTGTATTATATGCAAGTTTTTTTAGACTAAAAGTTCTTTTTGCAGTGATTTAATTTAATTATCAAGTGATTTTGGAATTAGCAATTGATTTAGTATTGGCATATTTCGTGCCAGCAGCCGCGGTTATACGATTAATGCAAGTGAATATATTTGGTTAAAACAGTTATTTTATGATTTTAGGATTAATTTATAAATTTTTAAGGTGGAATTTTAATTTTATTTGTGATTCTTATTATGATTCTGTGAAACTTAGATAATAAACTAGGATTAGATACCCTATTATTTTAAGTGTTAATCATGTTTACCAGGGTAGTATTAGTTAGGATCTTAAAACTCAAAGAATTTGGCGGTATTTCATTCCATTTAGAGGAACCTATCCCGTAATTGATAATACACGATTAACTATACTTAATTTATTTGTTTGTATATCTCCGTTATCAGAAAATCTTTATTGGAGTTATAATTTTCTTGATTTATAATTATAAAATATTTCAGGTCAAGGTGCAGCTTATAATTAAGAGGAGATGGGTTACAATAAATTTTAGTTTATTACGTATTTAATGGTGAAAGACTATTAATAAAGGTGGATTTAATAGTAATTTGATTTATTTAATTCAATTGATTTTGGCTCTGAGGTGTGTACACATCGCCCGTCACTCTCATTATTGATTAATCTATTTTAATTTAAAGTTAGTTTCAGTTTAGATGAGATAAGTCGTAACATAGTAGATGTACTGGAAAGTGTATCTAGAAAGTTTACCAAGATAAAGCTTTTTAGTTAAGTATTTCATTTACACTGAAAATTTTTCTGTGCAATTCAGAATGTCTTGATATTTATTATATTATTTTTTGTTTTTGTATGCTTTATTATTTAATAGAAATAACTTTGTTTTGTTTTGTCTTAGTATTTTTTCATGAATTGATTAAAAATAATTATAGCTTATTAGTAATGTAATTGAATTATGAAATATTGTTTTAAATTAATAAAAGTAGATTTTATTTATTGTACCTTTTGTATCAGGGTTTATCAATATTTTGGTATTTATTAACTATTCTCGATTTAGGTTGATTTATAAACAAATTTTAGTTAATGTTTCATAATTATTATGAATTTGTTTATAGAAATGAAATGTTATTCGTTTCCTAAGGTATCTAGTTTCTTAAGAAAAATTTTAATTTTTTATATTTAATGTTTTTGTTTAATTTTTTAATTGGAAATATCAAATAATTTATTTTTTAGGGGATAAGCTCTGAAATAATTATCCTATAATTTATTTAATTTAAAATTTAATAATAAGCTTTAAATCAGCTATTTTTAAGATTACGTTTTAGTTCATTATTTTTGTTATGATTTTATAATTATTTTAGGTTTTTTATTAAGATGATAAATTTAATATTTAAATTTTTGTAATAATGATGGAATTAGTATATTTATTTTGTTTATAATATTTTTTATTTTTAATTTATTATAAGGAACTAGGCAAATTAATTTCCGCCTGTTTATCAAAAACATGTCTTCTTGATAATATTTTGAGGTTTGGCCTGCTCACTGATAATTTTAAAGAGCCGCGGTATTTTGACCGTGCAAAGGTAGCATAATCATTAGTCTCTTAATTAGAGGCTGGAATGAATGGTTTGACGAGAAATTAACTGTCTCTTAATAAGTTTTAAAATTTAACTTTTGAGTTAAAAGGCTTAAATTTTTCTTTAGGACGAGAAGACCCTATAGAGCTTGATATTTTAATTTTATATTTTTTTAAGATGGTCTTTTTATATTAAATGATAATATTTTGTTGGGGTGATATTAAGAATAAAGAAACTCTTTATTATAAAATCATTAATTTATGTTTATTTTGATCCATAATTTATGATCATAAGATTAAGTTACCTTAGGGATAACAGCGTAATTGTTTTTGAGAGTTCATATTGACAAAGCAGATTGCGACCTCGATGTTGGATTAAGAAAAATTTTGGGTGCAGTGGCTCAATAATTAGGTCTGTTCGACCTTTAAATTCTTACATGATCTGAGTTCAGACCGGCGTGAGCCAGGTCGGTTTCTATCCTAAGATTAATAAATTCATATTAGTACGAAAGGACCATATGAGTGAAATATTTTTTATCTTTGATTAAAATTAATTGTTACTATTTTGACAGATTAATGTGTTGAATTTAGAATTCATTTATGTAGATTTATTCTATAAATAGTATTGATATATTATGATTATTTAATATTTATTTTAAATTTTCTTCTTTTAATTATTTGTGTTTTAATTAGTGTAGCTTTTTTAACTTTATTAGAACGAAAGGTATTAGGTTATATTCAAATTCGAAAAGGTCCTAATAAGGTTGGATTTATAGGTATTCCTCAACCTTTTAGTGATGCTATTAAATTAATTTGTAAAGAACAATCAATTCCTATTATATCAAATTATTTACTTTATTATTTTTCCCCTGTTTTTAATTTAATAATTTCTTTAATCATTTGAATAATTTTTCCTTATTTAACTTATATATGTTCATTTTCTTATGGTTTTTTATTTTTTTTATGTTGTACTAGATTAAGTGTTTATACTGTAATAATTTCTGGCTGATCATCTAATTCAAATTATTCATTATTAGGTTCTTTACGTTCTGTTGCTCAAACTATTTCTTATGAAGTAAGATTGGCTTTAATTTTATTATCTTTAATTATTTTAATTGGTAGTTTTAATATATTAGATTTTATAACTTATCAATTTTATTGTTGGTTTATTATTATTTCTTTTCCTTTATTTTTATCTTGTTTTGCTTCTTGTTTAGCTGAAACCAATCGAATTCCTTTTGATTTTGCTGAAGGTGAATCTGAATTGGTTTCTGGATTTAATATTGAATATGGTGCTGGTGGATTTACTTTAATTTTTTTGTCTGAGTATACTAGAATTGTTTTTATAAGTATATTATTAACAACAATTTTTTTAGGTGGTGATTTTTATTCTTATTTTTTCTTTATTAAGCTTACTTTTATATCATTTTTATTTATTTGAGTTCGTGGAACTTTACCTCGTTTTCGTTATGATAAATTAATATATTTAGCTTGAAAAAGTTTTTTACCTTTATCTTTAAATTTTTTTATCTTTTTTATTGGTTTTAAGATTTTATTGATTTCATTTATTTAGTGAAATTTTTTAAGAATTAAAAAGTTAATAGAAGAATTAAACCTCTAATTTTATGTTTTCAAAACATACACTTTTCTTAAGTTAATTAACTTAATTTAATTATTCTTTAATTAATTTATCTCATATATTAGCTACATGAATATTAATTAAAAAATAGGAAAAGTAAATAATTGTTAAGATTTGTCCTGTTATGATATAAGGTTCTTCAACTGGTCGTTTTCCAATTCATGTTAATAGAAAAACAACAATTACTATAATTCAAAATAAAATTTGGTTAATAGGATAAAATTGAATTCCACGAAATTTTGTTTTATTATAAAATGGTATAATTATTAGAATACTAATTGATAAAAATAATGCAATAACCCCTCCTAGTTTATTAGGAATAGATCGTAAAATAGCGTAAGCAAACAAAAAATATCATTCTGGTTGAATATGAATTGGTGTTATAAGTGGATTTGCAGGCACAAAATTATCTGGATCTCCTAATATATAAGGATTAATTAAGCATAAAAAGATTAATAATGATGTTATAGTTACAAATGTAATTGAATCCTTAAATGTAAAATATGGGTGGAAAGGAATTTTATCAATATTACTATTTAATCCGATTGGATTATTTGAACCTATTTGATGTAAAAAGAATAAATGAATTGCTGTTATAGCTGCAATTACAAATGGTAAAACAAAATGAAATGTAAAAAATCGATTTAATGTTGCATTATCTACAGCAAATCCCCCCCAAACTCATTGAACTAAATTTGTTCCTAGGTATGGAATTGCTGATAATAAATTTGTAATTACTGTTGCCCCTCAAAAAGATATTTGTCCCCAAGGTAAAACATACCCTATAAATGCAGTTGCTATAACTAAAAATAAAATAATTGTTCCAATTATTCATGTATGTGTATATATAAATGAACCATAATAGATTCCACGCCCTACATGTAAATAAATACAAATAAAGAATATAGATGCTCCATTTGCGTGTAGTGTTCGAATAATTCAGCCATTATTAACATCCCGGCAAATGTGAACAACTCTTCTAAATGCTATTTCAATATTAGGTGTGTAATGTAAAGCTAAAAATAATCCAGTAATAATTTGAATAATTAAGCATAATCCTAATAATGATCCAAAATTTCATCAAAATGAAATGTTTGTTGGTGCTGGTAAATCAATTAAAGAATTATTAAGAATTTTAATTAATGGGTGTTTTAATCGTAAAGGTTTATTCATTAGTATAATTATCTTATTTTTCGAATAGGTCCTTGATTAATATTAGTAATTTTTACTACTGCTACTAATGTAAGAAACAAGTAAATTATTATTATTATAGTAATAATAAATGTTGGTTTATTATATAATTTTTCTAAAGATATGGTTATTTCTTGAAAATTAATTGAATTATTAATGTTTATGGTTTCTGTATTTTTAATTAAATCTAAAAATATTATTTTATCTACAATAATTAAAATTATTGTGGTGATTATTATAATAATTATTAAAGTAATTATAATAATATATTTAGTTTTAAATAGTTCATTTGATGCAATTCTTGAAATATAAATAAATAAAACTAATATACCACCAAGAAATGTCAAGAATAGAATATAAGATAATCAAAAACTTTCTATTATTGTTCCTGTAATTAATCCAACAAAAAAGGTTTGAATAATAACAAATATTATTATTGATATGGGATGATTTAATTTAATAAAATTAATATTTATTATATTTGATAGTGCTATAATAATTATTTTAACCATTTCAGGGGTTAGTTTTATAAAAATATCGGTTTTGGAGATCGAGGATAGAAAAATTTTCTACCCCTGAAGTTTTAAAAGTGGGGGCTTGTTCTTATTTTTGGTTTACAAAACCAACGTTTTTTTTAAAACTATTAAAACTAATGTATATGTTTTCTATTTTTACTTCTTTATTAATTTATTTTTCTGGTGTTTATGTTTTTTCTTCAAAGCGTAAACATTTACTTATAGTTTTGTTAAGATTAGAATATATTGTTCTTTCTTTATTTTTGTTAATTATTATTTTTCTTATTGAATTTGATTATGATTATTTTTTTCCTGTGATTTTTTTAGTTTTTTCTGTTTGTGAAGGGGCTTTAGGTCTTTCTATTTTAGTTTCTATAATTCGATCTCATGGAAATGATTTTTTAAATTCTTTTGTTTTATCTTTATGTTAAGGTATTTATTGATAATTATTTTTTTGATCCCTCTTTGTTTTTTACGTGTTTGTTGATGGTTGGTTCATTCTTTAATATTTTTATTAAGTTTTGTTTTTATAATTTTTATGTATTCTTATGCTGATTTAAATATAATTAGTTATTATTTTGGTGTTGATTATTTTTCTTTTAGATTGATTTTATTAAGTTTTTGGATTTGTTCTTTAATAATTACTGCTAGAGGTTTAGTTTATTTATCTTCTTATCATTCAAATTTTTTTGTTTTTATTGTTTTATTTTTATTAATTATGTTGTATTGTTCTTTTTCTAGTTTAAGTTTATTATCTTTTTATATTTTTTTTGAATCTAGATTGGTTCCTACATTACTTCTAGTTTTAGGTTGGGGTTATCAGCCTGAACGCTTACAGGCTGGTTTATATTTAATTTTTTATACTTTGGTTGCTAGTTTACCTTTATTATTGGTTTTATTTATTATTTATGATGTTTCTAGAACTTTATATTTTCCTTTATTAACTGATTTTGGTTCTTATTATTTTATATTTTATGTTTTTATTATTTTAGCGTTTTTAGTAAAAATACCTATATTTTTAGTTCATCTTTGACTTCCTAAGGCTCATGTTGAGGCTCCAATTTCTGGTAGAATAATTCTTGCAGGTGTTTTACTTAAGTTAGGTGGTTATGGTATTTTTCGTGTTATGAAGATTATTTCTTATTTAGGTATAAAGTTTAATTATTTTTGGTTATCTTTAAGTTTATTTGGTGGTGTTATTGTTAGATTTGTTTGTTTTCGTCAGGTTGATTTAAAATCTTTAATTGCTTATTCTTCTGTTGCTCATATAAGAATAGTTATTGGGGGTTTAATAACTATAAATTGATGGGGTTGTATAGGTTCTTTTTCTTTAATAATTGGTCATGGTTTATGTTCTTCTGGTTTATTTTGTTTATCTAATATTATTTATGAGCGTTTAGGTAGACGAATATTATTAGTTAATAAAGGTATAATTAATCTCATACCTAGAATGGCTCTTTGATGATTTCTTCTTAGATCATCAAATATAGCTTCTCCTCCTTCATTAAATTTACTGGGTGAGTTGAGTTTATTAAATAGAATTATGTCTTGATGTACTTTTAGATTTTTAGTCTTAATTTTTTTATCCTTTTTTAGAGCTGTTTATACATTATATATGTATTCTTATTCACAGCATGGTTCTTATTATATGGGTGTTTATACTTGTTCTTTAGGTTATTTACGAGAATATCATTTATTATTTTTACATTGGTTACCTTTAAATATTTTATTTTTGAAGGGTGAATATTTTTATATTTAGTTTGGCTTAAGTATTTTAAATAAAATATTGTTTTGTGGAATCAAAGATGTGAATTTTTTCATCTTAGGCCGTGTATTTATTTTCTATTTGTTCTTTAAGTTTTTTTTCTTTATTTCTTTCTAGAACTTTAATTTTTATTTTAGGTATTTATTATTTATTTTTTGATTATAGAGTTTTTATTGAATGGGAGCTTTTTAGTTTAAATGGTTCTATAGTAGTTATGACTTTTATTTTTGATTGAATATCTCTTATTTTTATATCTTTTGTTATATATATTTCTTCTTTAGTTATTTATTATAGAGGGGATTATATATCTGATGAGATAAATATTAATCGTTTTATTATGATTGTTTTAATATTTATTCTTTCTATAGGTTTTTTAATTATTAGTCCAAATTTAATTAGAATTTTATTAGGTTGAGACGGATTAGGGTTAGTTTCTTATTGTTTGGTTATTTATTATCAGAATGTAAAGTCTTATAGTGCTGGTATATTAACTGCTTTATCAAATCGAATTGGTGATGTTGCAATTTTAATTTCTATTTCTTGGATGTTAAATTTTGGTGGTTGAAATTATATTTATTATTATGATTTTATTTCTGATTCTTTTGAAATAAAGGTTATTACTATATTAATTATTCTTGCTGCTATAACTAAAAGAGCTCAAATTCCTTTTTCTTCTTGACTTCCAGCAGCTATAGCTGCTCCTACTCCTGTTTCTGCTTTGGTTCATTCTTCTACTCTTGTTACTGCAGGTGTTTATTTATTAATTCGTTTTAGACCAATATTAATTGTTTACAATTATGGTTGATTTTTATTATTAATCGGTTGTATAACAATATTTATAGCTGGTTTAGGTGCTAATTTTGAATTTGATTTAAAGAAAATTATTGCTCTTTCTACTTTAAGTCAACTTGGATTAATAATAAGAATTTTATCTATAGGTTATTTAAAACTTGCTTTTTTTCATTTATTATCTCATGCTTTATTTAAGGCTTTATTATTTATATGTGCAGGTTCAATAATTCATAATTTAAATGATTCTCAAGATATTCGTTTTATAGGTTCAATTGTAAATTTTATACCTTTAACTTCTGTTTGTTTTAATGTTTCTAGATTATCATTATGTGGTATTCCATTTTTAGCTGGTTTTTATTCAAAGGATTTAATTCTTGAGATGGTTTGTTTAAGATGAATTAATTGTTTAATTTTTTTCTTTTATTTTGTTTCTACTGGTTTAACAGCTTCTTATTCTTTTCGTTTATTTTATTATTCTATGTCGGGTGTTAATAATTTTTATTCAAGTTTTTCTTTTAATGATAATAGATATTATATTTCTTTTGGTATATTATCTTTATTATTTGTTGCTGTTTTTGGTGGTAGATTTTTATCTTGATTAATTTTTCCTATTCCTTATATAATTATTTTGCCTTATTATTTGAAATTATTAACAATTTTTACAGTTGCTTTAGGTTCATATTTGGGTTATTATTTTTCTAGTATGTATTTTTCTAATGATTTATTTTCTTTAAATGTTTTATCTTTTATTAGATTTTCTGGTTCAATATGATTTATACCTTATCTTTCAACTGTTTTTATTAGATACTTACCTTTAAAAATAGGTTATTATTCATTTAAGTCTTTTGACTATGGTTGAGGTGAGTTATTTGGGGGTCAGGGTTTATATAGATTATTTATCTATTTAATTAATTATATTCAGTGTTGATATGATTCAAATTTTAAGGTTTATTTGTTAACTTTTATTCTTTGAATATTTATTTTAATAATATTTTTCTTTTTATAAAACCTAAATAGCTTATATAGAGTTTAACACTGAAGATGTTATGGAAATAGTTTTATTTTTAGGTATATTTATAAATATAGTAATATTATTTTTACAGTGAAAATGTAATGTTTTATTTAAACTATATAAATAGAAATGTTAACGGAGTTTAACCGCTAATATAAAAAGTTAGCAGCTTTCATATTGACTTTACATTTCCTTAATTGGAACTTTATTAGTTCAATTATATTATTAACAGTAATATGCCTCTTTTTTGGCTTCAATTAATCAGAATAAGGGTGTATAATACCAGGTTTTCAGGTCGAAACTGAATGTAATAATTTACTTCTTATTCATTTAAGGTTGATTGATTAAGCCAATACTTTTTGAATGCAACCCAAATGTTATAATTAACTACAACCCTTTAATCTGCTCATTGTAGAGCTCCTCAATTTCATTCATAATATAATCCTCCTAATAATACTATAATGAAAAATATCGTAGATAGTGTTCATATCACAATATTTGATGTTTTTATAATAATTACAATTGGTAAGATTAATGCGATTTCAACATCAAAAATTAAAAAGATTACTGCAATTAAAAAGAACCGTAGTGAGAATGGTATTCGGGCTGATCTTTTTGGATCGAAACCACATTCAAATGGTGATCTTTTTTCTCGATCATTAGTTAGTTTTTTTGATAGTATTGTTGTAATTAATATAATTGTTATTGGTACAATAAATCTAATTAAAATTCTTGTTGATAAGGTTAAGATTATTTTTCTTGATTATTATCAATCTTTTTGATTGGAAGTCAAATGTACTGTTTATACTAGAAAAATATTATTTACCTCATCAATAAATTGAAATATATAAGAATAATCAAACTAGATCTACAAAGTGTCAATATCATGCTGCTGCTTCAAATCCAAAATGGTGGTTAGGTGAGAATTGATTTATTAAATGTCGAGTTATACATGTAGTTAAGAAGATTGTTCCAATAATTACATGTAATCCGTGAAATCCTGTTGCAACAAAAAATGTTGATCCATAAACTGCATCGGCAATAGTAAATGGTGCTTCTCAATATTCATATGTTTGTAGTATTGTGAAGTAAAGACCTAATATTACTGTAAAAAATAATCCCTGAAGTGTTTGATTGTGATTAGATTCTATAATACTATGATGAGCTCATGTTACAGTAACTCCAGATGCTAAAAGGATAGCTGTATTAAGTAGTGGAATTTGTATAGGATTAAAAGGTTGAATTCCTATAGGTGGTCATAATATTCCAAGTTCAATTGTTGGTGTTAAACTTCTACTGAAAAATGCTCAGAAAAATGAAAAGAAAAATAACACTTCTGATGCAATAAATAGAATTATACCTCATCGTAGTCCAATAGAAACATACCCTGTATGTAGTCCTTGATAAGTTCCTTCTCGGATTACATCTCGTCATCATTGAATTATTGTTAATAATGTAATTCTAAATCCAATGATAAATAAATTAATATTAAATATATGAAATCATTTAGCTAGTCCTGAAACTAAAACTATTGCTCCAATTGCTCCTGTTAATGGTCAAGGTCTATAATCTACTATATGGAATGGGTGGTTTGAATGGGTTGTTAACATGGGTTTAATATACTTCTCTAGAATAAAGTGTTCTTAAAATTGAGAATACATATGCTTGAATTAAAGCTACTGCTGATTCTAAAATTAATAGTAATATTTGTCCAATGATTAATATTGAAATTAAATTTACTGATAATGATGGTCCTGTATTTCCTAATAATGTTAATAATAGATGACCAGCAATTATATTTGCTGCTAATCGAACAGCTAAAGTACCCGGACGAATAATGTTTCTAATTGTTTCAATTAATACTATAAATGATATAAGTGCTGGTGGTGTTCCTTGGGGAACTAAATGTGAAAATATATGGTTTGTATAATTAATTCATCCAAATAATATAAATCTTAATCATATAGGTAGAGCAATTGTAAATGTTATTACTAAATGACTAGTTCTTGTGAAAATATATGGGAATAATCCTATAAAATTATTAAATATTATTATAAGAAAAATTGAAATGAAAATAAATGTTGTTCCATTAAATGATCTAGGTCCTAATAATGTTTTGAATTCATTATGTAAAGTTAAATTTATTTTATTTCATATAGTGTTAATTCGTGATGATATTAATCAAAATATTGATGGAATAAATAATAATCCAACAATTGTTCTAGTTCAATTTATTGAAATATTAAAAATATTAGTTGATGGATCAAAAGTGGAAAATAGGTTTGTTATCATTTTCAAGCTTGATTTTTTCTTTTTATTGTTCTTTTTTTTGTACTTTTAATAATATAAGGTTTATAAGAGAAAAAGTTTAGTTGATTAAACATAATTATTACTACGGAAAATAAAATGAATAATGAGAATCATATAAGAGGAGATATTTGAGGGATTTAGTTTAAATACCTCATCAGAAGTAGACGTTAATTTACTATTTTTTGGTTTAAGAGACCATTACTTACTTTCAGTCATCTGATGTTCAAGGTGTACTAATTTTAGTTATTTTAGATTGACACTCTAATGTTATATTTTAACTAACTCCTTAAATAATTTTAGAAATTCATTTAATAAATAAGTTTACTGAAGTTCTTTCAATTACAATTGGTATAAATCTATGATTTGCACCGCAGATTTCAGAACATTGTCCAAAGAATAATCCTGGACGATTGATTGTAAATGTTCCTTGATTTAATCGTCCGGGTGTAGCATCAATTTTGATTCCAATAGTAGGAACTGCTCATGAATGTAGAACGTCTGATGCTCTAGTTAAAATACGAACTTCTGTATTTATTGGTAAAATTGTACGGTTGTCAACATCTAATAAACGAAATCTGTTTATTTCAAGATCTCTTTCTGGTATTATATATGAGTCGAATTCTACATCTACAAAATCTGAATATTCATATCTTCAGTATCATTGTCGTCCAATTGTTTTAATTGTGATTATTGCATCTACTGAATCATCTAGAAGATAAAGTAATCGTAAAGATGGTAGTGCAATAAAAATTAATGTAATGGCTGGTAATGTTGTTCAAATTGTTTCAATTAAGTGTCCATGTAATATATTTCGGTTTGTTAGTTTAATTATTAATATAAATCTTAGTGAATATCCAATAATTACTGTAATTAATAATAATATAACTATAGTATGATCATGAAAGAATGATAATTGTTCTATTAAAGGTGAAGCCCCATCTTGTAATGATAAATTTGATCATGTTGCCATTTTCTAATAAAAGGTTAAACCTTTATTTTTAGAGCTTAAATCTATTGCACTAATCTGCCATATTAGAATCTAGAAATTATTGGTAGTTCTGAATATCTATGTTCTGCAGGCGGGTTATTTTGTAATCATTCTGTTGATCTTCTTATATTATTTCTAAATATAATTGTTCGATTTATAATTATTCTTTCTCATAAAATTAGGATAAATATAATGATTCCTACAATTGAAATTGTAGATCCAATACTAGAAATTACATTTCATGATGTATATGCATCTGGATAATCAGAATATCGTCGTGGTATTCCTGCTAATCCTAGAAAGTGTTGAGGAAAAAATGTTAGGTTTACTCCAATAAATATAATAGTGAATTGTATCTTTAATCATGTATTATTTATTGTTAATCCTGTAAATAATGGATATCATTGAATAATACCTCCTATAATTGCAAATACTGCTCCTATAGATAGAACGTAATGGAAATGTGCTACAACATAATAAGTATCATGTAAGATAATATCTAGAGATGAATTTGCTAAAATTAATCCTGTTAAACCACCAATTGTAAATAGAAAAATAAATCCAAGAGCTCAAAGTAATGGTGGATTAAAATTAAATTTTGTTCCATAAAGAGTTGCTAGTCATCTAAATACTTTAATTCCTGTTGGTACTGCAATAATTATTGTGGCTGATGTAAAGTATGCTCGTGTATCAACGTCTATGCCAACTGTAAATATATGATGTGCTCATACAATAAAACCTATTAAACCAATTGATAATATTGCATAAATTATACCTAAAGTTCCAAATGATTCAATTTTTCCACTTTCTTGACATACAATATGAGAAATAATACCAAATCCTGGTAGAATTAAAATATAAACTTCAGGATGTCCAAAGAATCAAAATAAATGTTGGTAAAGAATTGGGTCTCCACCTCCAGCTGGATCAAAGAATGATGTATTTAAATTTCGATCAGTTAATAATATAGTAATTGCTCCTGCTAAAACTGGTAATGATAGCAATAATAAAAGTGCTGTAATTACTACTGATCAAACAAACAATGGTGTTTGATCCAGTGTTATTCTTTCTGACCGCATATTAATTGCTGTTGTAATAAAGTTTACTGCTCCTAAAATAGATGAAACACCGGCTAGATGTAATGAGAAAATAGCTAGATCTACTGATCTTCCACCATGGGCAATTGCTCCGGCAAGTGGAGGGTAAACTGTTCATCCTGTTCCTGCACCATTATCCATTATAGATGATGCGATTAAAAGGGTTAATGATGGTGGTAGTAATCAAAAACTTATGTTATTTATTCGTGGAAAAGCTATATCTGGTGCCCCAATTATTAATGGTACTAGTCAATTACCAAATCCACCAATTATAATAGGTATCACTATAAAGAAAATTATCACAAATGCATGAGCTGTAATGATAACATTATAAATTTGATCATCTCCAATAAGGGAACCTGGTTGTCCAAGTTCTGCACGAATAATTATGCTTATTGATGTTCCTACCATTCCTGCTCATGCTCCAAATATAAAGTATAAGGTTCCAATATCCTTATGGTTTGTTGAAAATAATCATTTTTGCGGCGAGATGGCTGAATTTATAGGCGATAGACTGTAAATCTATTTATGGGAATTATTCTCTCTCACCAGATTATTTTATTGGCTTTATATTCAAGTATGATTCTAGACTGCAATTCTAGGGGTGTAAAATTTTACTAAGGCCTAAAAGATCCTTCTTTTAATTTTAACTTTGAAGGTTATCAGTTTATTTAACTTAAGTCCTTAGTAATATGAAATTAGTGTTGATGAACAGATTAATCCTATTGTTGAAATTATTACTATGAAAGGTAAAATTAATATTGTTTTTTCATTTTTGATTCTTAATGATCAAGAATTTTCTGTATATGATAGGATTAATGCTGAAAATCTGATTCGCAGATAGTAATAGAGTGTAATGGTTGTTAGTACTACTATAATTGTTATGATTGTAGTTATGTTATTTTCAATAAGTAATTGAATAACAATTCATTTAGGTAAAAAACCTAAAAATGGTGGTAGTCCACCCAGTGATAATAATGACAGAAATATTATAAATTTAATTTCTGTTTTTATATTATTTGCTGAGTAGATTTGATTTAACATGAATAGATTTATGTTTTTAAATAGGAGGATTAGAATAACTCTTAATAGTGAATAGATTAAAAAATATAATTCCCATACATTTTCTCTAACAATTAATGATCTGGTTATTCACCCTAAATGTCTAATTGATGAGTAAGCTAAAACTTTTTTTAATGATGTTTGATTTAATCCTCCTATTGCTCCAATAAAGATTCTTAGGATATTAACTAAGAAAATGAATTTTCTTATTTGGATGCAATATGACAAAACTATTATTGGAGCAATTTTTTGCCATGTTATTAAAGTTAAACAATTAATTCATCTTAGTGCTCTTATTACTTCTGGAAATCAAAAGTGAAATGGAGCAGCTCCAATTTTTAACAATAATCTTGATCAGACTATTATTGATGAGATTAGTTGTTTCTCTCATCTTATTGTAAACTTTATTTGAATTAGCAAGATTGAAAATAACAATATTGTAGATGCTATTGCTTGAACAATAAAGTATTTAATTGCTGATTCATTTATTATTATGTTTTTATTATTTGTTAATATGGGAATAAACGAGAGTAAGTTGATCTCTAGTCCTATTCAAACCCCTAATCAGGAGTTTGATGAGATGGACAGGATCGTTCCTATCATTAATGTTGATAGGAAGAGAAGTTTTTTAGAGTTGTTGTTCATTAAAAAGGAGAGGATTTATGCCTCTATGAATGGGATATGAACCCATTAGCTTAATTAGCTTACCTTTTTATTACATTAAGGTGTATGATGCACATTAGTTTTTGATACTAATGGAGATAGTTTAATTCTATCTTATGTAATGTTAATGGAGGTAAATTGAAATTACTTTATTTACCCTATCAAGGTAATCCTTTAATCAGGCACTCCATT